TAGACTAAAAAGAAAGGGAAATTTTGTATCTTTTTTTATTTATTGTTTTGTCATTGTCAATATCTTATTCTTTTTAATTAAGAATTAAATAAACAGAAGAATTGTTATTCTACAGGGTGAAGCGAGTTCAATTTCATATGGATAAGTTCAATAAGAAATGGAAATCTTTAATTTGAAGTTTTGATTCAAAAAAATAAATAAAATTTTTCAGTTAAGTGGATTTAGATTATTCAAATCCTTTTTATTGAGTTGTTTGCCGCACAACAAAACTTTTTGACTTTCCTGTAGAAAGAGACTTTCCTAACGAAAAAGCTTTTAACGCTGTCCAATATCCCCTCCCTTTCCAAATATTTTTACGAATACGCTTTTTTGATATAGAAGTACGCTTTTTTGGAACTGCCATTTTAAAATGAAGAAATTACTTATTAGTTTAGCTGGATGTGAAAGACATCTAGTGTAATCATTGCTTATTGTTCATTATCTATTCTCTAACTAATATTCTTTTTTTTTTCAAAATTGTTATTAGTTATTATTAGTTATTATATAAAATATAAAATGTCCTTAAAAAGAATAGTTTGTATTTCTTTTTGTATTTTTCTTTCAAGCTATAGAAGCTACGGTGCCGTGTAAATCGAATTGATTGAACTTAAACAACCTTAAACTTATAATAAAATAAAGAATTCAAAAGACTCTTTTATTCTATTTCTTTTTGTCGATTGTCGTTGTTCTATATTTTATTTTAACAAATAATTTAGAAAGTGTAAGATATAAACTTCACTTCTGCTTAATGAAATGAAAAAACCAAATTCCCTTTGTTTATATTAATTTCAATTTTGACACTTGTAATGAATCTCGCTTATATGATTTGACCAATTAGAACTTCTTGATTTGAATATTTGAAGTATTTAGCAGAGACTCAGAATAAATAAAAATTATATTGAAGTTCGTTTAAGTTAATATATCTTTTTTTCTATTGACTTCTTTCAAAGATCCGGCGAATCGGAAACAATTAAGTAAGAATTAAAAAACTTTTTATGGAACAGACATATCAATATGCGTGGATCATACCCTTGCTTCCACTTATGGTTCCTATGTTAATAGGAGTGGGGCTTCTTCTTTTTCCGACAGCAACAAAAAATATTCGCCGTATATGGGCTTTTCTGAGTATTTTATTATTAAGTATAGTCATGATTTTTTCAATCAATTTGTCTATTCAACAAATCAATAGAAGTTCCATCTACCAATATATATGGTCTTGGACCATTAATAATGGTTTTTCTTTAGAATTCGGCTACTTGATAGACCCACTTACTTCTATTATGTCAATATTAATCACTACTGTTGGAATTATGGTTCTTATTTATAGTGATAATTATATGTCTCATGATCAAGGATATTTGAGATTTTTTGCTTATATGAGTTTTTTCAGTACGTCCATGTTAGGATTAGTTACTAGTTCTAATTTGATACAAATTTATATTTTTTGGGAATTAGTTGGAATGTGTTCCTATCTATTAATAGGATTTTGGTTTACACGACCTGCTGCGGCAAATGCTTGTCAAAAAGCGTTTGTAACTAATCGTTTAGGCGATTTTGGTTTATTATTAGGAATTTTAGGTTTTTATTGGATAACAGGCAGTTTCGAATTTCAAGATTTATTTGAAATATTCAAAAATTTGATTTCGAACAATGAGGTTAATTTGATATTTGCTACTTTATGTGCAGTTCTATTATTTGCGGGTGCAATTGCTAAATCTGCACAATTTCCACTTCATGTATGGTTACCTGATGCTATGGAGGGACCTACCCCTATTTCGGCTCTTATCCATGCCGCGACTATGGTAGTCGCGGGAATTTTTCTTGTAGCTCGCCTTCTTCCTCTTTTCATAGTTATACCCTATATAATGAATTTTATCGCATTGATAGGAATAATAACAGTATTCTTAGGAGCGACTTTATCTCTTGCTCAAAAAGACATTAAAAGGGGCTTAGCCTATTCTACAATGTCTCAATTGGGTTATATGATGTTAGCTCTGGGTATGGGGTCTTATCGAAATGCTTTATTTCATTTGATTACTCATGCTTATTCCAAAGCATTATTATTTTTAGGATCTGGATCTGTTATTCATTCAATGGAAACTATTGTTGGTTATTCTCCAGATAAAAGTCAGAATATGGTTCTTATGGGAGGTTTAACAAAACATGTACCGATTACCAAAACGTCTTTTTTATTAGGTACACTTTCTCTTTGTGGTATTCCACCTCTTGCCTGTTTTTGGTCCAAGGATGAAATTCTTAATGATAGTTGGTTGTATTCACCGATTTTCGCAATAATAGCTTGGTCAACAGCAGGATTAACCGCATTTTATATGTTTCGTATCTATTTACTTACTTTTGAGGGACATTTAAATGTCCATTTTCAAAACTACAGTGGTAAACAAAATACCCTCTCCTATTCCCTATCTCTATGGGGTAAAGGGGGTTCGAAAGAAATTAACAA